TCTATCTGGTGTCCGGTACTGCATGGTTCCCCTCTGCAAGAACTCCTCCTCATGCTCTTGAAGCTCATCCTCTTCATGATAAATGCTCCGCTTGCCCCGAAATGATCCGGCCCGATAGGGAAATCCCAATTCAGTGGGCCTTTCAATACAATCAAATAGATTGGTCCAAGGGCGCCATATTCTAGGAGCCCAAACTATGTGATCGAATAAATCCTCCTCCATTTGTTGCGGGTCGATGTCCTCTTCCTCTTCTTCAAACTCCGATTCGTATTTTTCATAGTTTTGAATCATATCTAACTGATTCCTTGGTTCGGACCGAAGAAGTAATGTCACTCGATTATTATCAAACTGACTGCAATCTTTTTCTGTCCGTGAGGATCCCAACAGAGCGCCTTCTAGTTCTAATAGGCCATGAACTAGATCAGAATCATTCTCAGCGAATCTATAAGAAGCGATCCAATTATTTTCATCAGGTCCGGGTGAAGACCAAAGATCTTGAGCGACCAATCCGGCAGAACAATTCAAAAGATAAAGAAGTATCGTTAATTTCTTCATGCTCGTTCCAAGTTCGAAGTACCATTTGTACAAATAAGAATCCCCTTCTTTACATGATTTCTTCTTCATATAGATAGATATAGGATCTACGGGGCAATTACTTAGAAGTACATTTTGTGCAACAGCCCTTCCTATCTGATAGAAAAGGATCCCATGATCCTGAACCGATATTACCTGGGATCGCAAATCCCAAGTTTGTCTATGAAGAGCTGATCTAATTGTATTAGTTTCTATAATTGATTTCTTCTGTGTAATACTAATGGATAGGGCCTCATTGATAAGTGCTGCAAGATCTCGTGCATTGGAACCCATGGTTATGGACCCGAATCCGTTAGTATGGAACATTTTCTTTTCCAAGTGAAACCCTTTAGTATATGAAAGAATGAAAAAGTGCTTTCGTTGTTGTTGAATAAGAAGCCTTCGTATCTTAATGCATGTATTTAATTTATTCGGAGCTATTAGAGCGGGATCCACTTTTTGGGGAATATGAGTCGAACCAATAACAAGAATATTTCTAGTGGAATATCTTTCACAATCTCTGGAGAGATAGTTCTGTAATAGACCGAAGGATCTGTAATTCACATACAGATCATGAATGTTTGGAATCCATATTATGCAAGGAGACATTGCTCTTGCTAATGCGAATCGAAAGGTGATATCGATATAAAATCCGTATATACTCGGCGGCATATCCATAGTTAGCACATTCGTCATATCTAGCAGCTCCGTATCAAGATCAAGGTCATCATCAATATCGTCACTATCATCAATATCGATATCGTCACGATAATCACTATCGTCACTATCACTATCATCAATAAAAAAACCTTCAGGCTTGTAATACGAATACGGAAAGTTGTTCGGAAATATCGTAATGAAAGGAACATGGGAGTTTGTCGCTAGGTATTTGACCAAATAGGATCGTCCAGTTCCTATAGAACCTATCACTAAAATACCCCTAGAAGGGGATAGGGCTAAACGGAGCGAGAAGGGTTTTCCATGAGATGGGAAATGAAAACTATTAGCCCCACACGGGGTTTGTGAATAAGTGATTGTCTGATAATGAGCAAGGAATATCCGTCTTTCTGCTAAACAGGATCTATTGAACTCATAATTCATTAGATACTTTTTATGAATGTCAACTAAGTATCGTAAGTAAATTGATCCCGGTTGTTCAATCATTTGATAACCAGAGTCATTCTTTGATAAATGATCACTATGAGTCAGACTCAATAGAATTTGATCAATCCTTTTTTCTTTTTCGGTCGTTAAGGTGGAGAACTGAACCAAGAATTCTCTTTCTTCATCATCAACCAAATCACTGTTCGCGACCCAGGATTCTATTTTCTCATCAATCCAATCACCGTTCACCCCTTTTCTTTTTCTTATCAATGAATAGATCTCTTTACTTGTACGACTTAGATGTCTCGTATTTCTCGAAAAAGCGATTCGATTGATGGGATTTTGTATGATACTTCTGAGATCGATGAGATTGATATTCAAATATTTCTTCTTAGAACGTATTGATTTGACCCCATAAGCGGAACCACCAACCAATAGCATGTTGCCACCAGAAGCAGAAACCCGTATTTCTTCCAGAAAATCTCCTAATTGTTCCAGAGCAACTAGAAAGAGATTCTTTAACCAGAAAGAATTCAGTTCAGATTCAGATGTAGGATACCTATCCAAAAGTTTTCGCAACTCAATCATGTATGATGGAATCATCAAAGATTTGATCTTTTCTAACTCTGTCTGTAACTCACTAGAGGCTCGGGAAACAAAGAGAAGATGTATGCGAACGAGATATCCAGCAACAAGAAGAAGGAAAAGGATTGAATAGAGGAACTCCCGAGCATTTGTTAATCTCAGATGTGTCCATATCAATGGAACGGGTGACTCATTATTTCGATGAATCGTTTCTTCGGACAGAAGGAGATTCTGGAAA